GTTAATGTCGCTTAAATACAAAGCAAGGCACTGAAAATGCCTAGATGAGTCCCCCACAACTCCATAAACACATAGCCTTGGTCCTGACCTTACTATTAGTTCCTAGCAAACTTACACATGCAAGCATCCACGTTCCAGTGAAAATGCCCTCTAGGTCCACCAGACCAAAAGGAGCAGGTATCAAGCGCACAAGCCCAATGTAGCTCACAACGCCTTGCTCAACCACGCCCCCACGGGAAACAGCAGTGATAAAAATTAAGCAATAAACGAAAGTTCGACTTAGTTATGCTAATGCTAAGGGTTGGTAAATTTCGTGCCAGCCACCGCGGTCATACGATTAACCCAAATTAATATTAACCGGCGTAAAACGTGTTTAAGACTAATTAAATAATAAAGTTAAACCAAAACTAGGCCGTAAAAAGCTGCAGTTAAAGTAAAAAAAACAACGAAAGTGACTTTAATATATCTGAACACACGATAGCTAAGACCCAAACTGGGATTAGATACCCCACTATGCTTAGCCCTAAACCAAGACATTTAATAAACCAAAATGTTCGCCAGAGTACTACTAGCAACAGCCTAAAACTTAAAGGACTTGGCGGTGCTTCACACCCCTCTAGAGGAACCTGTCCTATAATCGACAAACCCCGATAAACCTCACCACCCCTCGCCAATACAGCCTATATACCGCCATCCCCAGCAAACCTTAAAGAGTACCACAGTAAGCACAATTATTACCCGTAAGTACGTTAGGTCAAGGTGTAGCCCATGAGGTGGAAAGAGATGGGTTACATTTTCTTAAAAAGAAAACCTACGAAAGTCTCCGTGAAACTCCGGAGACTGAAGGAGGATTTAGAAGTAACTTAAGAACAGAGAGCTTAACTGAACCGGGCCATGAAGCACGCACACACCGCCCGTCACCCTCCTCGACCCGCCAACAACCAACAACCAACAAACATATTATACGTAACATAGGCACCTTGTAGAGGAGACAAGTCGTAACAAGGTAAGCATACTGGAAAGTGTGCTTGGAATAACCAAAGTGTAGCTTAAACAAAAGCATCTGGCTTACACCCAGAAGATTTCAACTCAACAGACCACTTTGAGCCAGACCTAGCCCTACGTTAACCCCCATCCAACTCAACTACCAACCGTACCCAAAAATCAAACCATTTACCTACATAAAAGTATATGCGATAGAAATTATTAACAGGCGCCATAGAGAAAGTACCGCAAGGGAAAGATGAAAGAACAACTAACAGCACAAAGCAGCAAAGACCAGCCCTTTTACCTTTTGCATAATGAATTAACTAGAAAAGCCCTTGCAAAGAGCACTTTAGTTAGGTATCCCGAACCCAGACGAGCTACCTGCAGACAGTACAAAGAACTAATTCATCTATGTAGCAAAATAGTGAAAAGATCTTCAGGTAGAGGTGAAAAGCCAATCGAGCCTGGCGATAGCTGGTTGTCCAGAAACCGAATCTAAGTTCAACTTAAAATTTGCCTAAAGAATATAATACCAAATCTCAACACAAATTTTAAAAATACTCAACAGGGGTACAGCTCTGTTGACAAGGGACAAGCCCCACTTAGAGAGTAACTTTCCACCACCCCCTACATAGTTGGCCTAAAAGCAGCCACCAATAAAGAAAGCGTTCAAGCTCAACAATAGCGACACCAAAAAATCCCAAAATACACCCCTAACTCCTAGACCCCTACTGGACTAATCTATACCATAGAAGAAATAATGTTAATATAAGTAACAAGAACGAACTTCTCCATGCACAAGCTTATATCAGAACGGACCCGCCACTGATAGTTAACAACCAGACTCTTCCACACCACTAAACATCATTGAGTCACCACTAATTGTTAACCCAACACAGGAATGCATACTGGAAAGATTAAAAAGAATAGAAGGAACTCGGCAAACATAAATCCCGCCTGTTTACCAAAAACATCACCTCTAGCATAACAATTATTAGAGGCACCGCCTGCCCAGTGACACATGTTCAACGGCCGCGGTACCCTGACCGTGCAAAGGTAGCATAATCATTTGTTCTCTAATTAAGGACTTGCATGAAAGGCCCAACGAGGATTTTACTGTCTCCTATTCCCAATCAGTGAAATTGACCTCCCCGTGAAGAGGCGGGGATGAACCTATAAGACGAGAAGACCCTATGGAGCTTCAATTAATTAGCCTAACCATGACCTACACAAACCAACAGGAACAACTGTCCATGGCCTAGACTAACAATTTCGGTTGGGGTGACCTCGGAGCACAAAAAACCCTCCGAATGACTACAAACCTAGACTTAACCAGTCAACGTGCTTCAATACCACTAATTGACCCAAGCAATTGATCAACGGAACAAGTTACCCTAGGGATAACAGCGCAATCCTATTTCAGAGTCCATATCGACAATAGGGTTTACGACCTCGATGTTGGATCAGGACATCCTAATGGCGCAACCGCTATTGAAGGTTCGTTTGTTCAACGATTAAAGTCCTACGTGATCTGAGTTCAGACCGGAGCAATCCAGGTCGGTTTCTATCTATAAACCTTTTCTCCCAGTACGAAAGGACAAGAGAAACAGGGCCTACTTTGCAAAAGCGCCCTAAAGCCAAATAGATGAACTAATCTAAATCTGATAAACCCCTAACAACCAACCCAAGACCAGGGTTTGTTAAGATGGCAGAGCCCGGTAACTGCATAAAACTTAAACCTTTATAATCAGAGGTTCAACTCCTCTTCTTAACAAAATGCTTCCTATAAACATCCTATGTCTAATCATCCCCATTCTCCTGGCCGTAGCGTTCCTGACACTAGTAGAGCGAAAAATCCTGGGATACATGCAGTTCCGTAAAGGACCAAACATCGTAGGACCCTACGGACTACTACAACCAATCGCAGACGCAGTAAAACTATTTACCAAAGAACCCCTTCGCCCACTCACATCATCCAAACTCATATTCATTATTGCCCCAACGCTAGCCCTCACCCTAGCCCTTAGTCTATGAATCCCACTCCCGATACCATACCCACTCATCAACCTCAACCTAGGCGTCTTATTTATTCTAGCAACATCCAGCCTAGCCGTATACTCCATCCTATGATCGGGATGAGCATCAAACTCAAAATACGCCCTAATCGGAGCTCTACGGGCAGTAGCACAAACAATTTCGTACGAAGTTACCCTAGCAATTATCCTCCTATCCATTATACTTATAAACGGATCATACACATTATCAACCCTAACTACCACCCAAGAACAAATATGACTAATCCTACCAACATGACCCCTGGCCATAATGTGATTTACCTCCACCCTAGCCGAAACCAACCGGGCCCCCTTCGACCTCACCGAGGGGGAATCAGAACTAGTATCTGGCTTCAACGTAGAATACGCAGCAGGCCCTTTCGCCCTATTCTTCATGGCCGAATACGCCAACATCATCCTAATAAATGCCCTCACCACCACCCTATTCTTTGGTTCATTCCACAGCCCCCTTCTTCCAGAACTCCACACAATCAACTTCACTACCAAAACCCTCATCCTAACCACCACATTCCTATGAGTTCGGGCATCATACCCACGATTCCGTTATGACCAACTCATGCATCTACTATGAAAAAGTTTCCTTCCACTCACCCTAGCCATATGCATATGACACGTAGCCGCACCCATCTCATTCGCGATCATTCCCCCACAAACATAGGAAATATGTCTGATAAAAGAATTACTTTGATGGAGTAAATAATAGAGGTTATAGTCCTCTTATTTCTAGAAATACAGGAATCGAACCCGTACCTGAGAATTCAAAATTCTCCGTGCTTCCACATTACACCACATTCTAATAGTAAGGTCAGCTAATTAAGCTATCGGGCCCATACCCCGAAAATGTTGGTTTATACCCTTCCCGTACTAATTAACCCCATAACTCTAAGCATCATCATATCAACATTATTCTCAGGAACGATAATCACAATGTTCAGCTCACACTGACTCCTAATCTGAACAGGATTAGAAATCAACATATTCACGATAATCCCCATCCTAATATTGAAACGCAACCCCCGATCCACAGAGGCAGCCACCAAATACTTCCTCATACAAGCCACAGCGTCAATACTCCTAATAATAGGTGTCATAATCAACCTCATATACTCCGGCCAATGAACAATCATAAAAATTTTCAACCAACCAGCATCATACATCATCACCATCTCCATCGCCATAAAGTTGGGATTAGCCCCATTCCACTTCTGAGTGCCAGAAGTATCCCAAGGAACCTCACTGCTCTCCGGGACAATTCTACTCACATGACAGAAACTAGCCCCCATTTCAATTCTACACCAAATCACCACCTCTATCGACACCACCCTCCTTCTCACAATAGCCGTACTTTCTATCGCAATTGGAGGCTGAGGAGGATTAAATCAAACACAACTGCGAAAAATCATGGCCTACTCATCCATTGCTCACATAGGATGAATAATAGCCATCATCATCTATAACCCCACCCTAATAATCCTAAACTTAACCATTTACCTACTTATAACCACCTCAATATTTCTCTTGTTTATCCAACAATTATCAACCACCACCCTAGCTCTCACACACACATGAAACACCATGCCATTCCTTACTATCCTGACAACCACCACACTTCTATCAATAGGAGGCCTACCGCCCCTATCAGGGTTTCTACCCAAATGGATAATCATCCAGGAAATAACAAAAAATGACCTAATCACCCTACCCACCGCAATAGCCGTTATAGCGCTACTAAACCTATACTTCTACATACGACTCGTCTACTCCACATCACTCACATTATTTCCATCAATCAACAACACTAAAACCAAATGACAATTTAAACCCACCACCCCACCACCTCTCATACCAACCCTTATTATCTTATCCACGATGGCAATCCCCCTATCACCAATACTCTACATCCTAGAATAGGGGTTTAGGATAACAAAAGACCGAGGGCCTTCAAAGCCCTAAGCAAGTGTGAGATACTTAACCCCTGCACAAGGACTGCAAGACTTTATCTTACATCTACTGAACGCAAATCAAACACTTTAATTAAGCTAAGTCCTTACTAGACTGGTGGGCTTTAACCCCACGAAATTTTAGTTAACAGCTAAATACCCTAACACACTGGCTTCAGTCTACTTCTCCCGCCGTAAGAAAAAAAAGGCGGGAGAAGTCCCGGCAGAGTTGAAACTGCTTCGCTGAATTTGCAATTCAGTATGATAAATACACCACGAGACCATGGCAAAAAGGGGGCTCTACCCCTGTCTTTAGATTTACAGTCTAATGCTTTCTCAGCCATTTTACCTATGTTCATTACCCGTTGATTGTTCTCAACAAACCACAAAGACATCGGAACCCTATATCTACTATTTGGCGCCTGAGCCGGAATGGTAGGCACTGCCCTGAGCCTTCTAATCCGAGCCGAACTAGGACAACCAGGAACACTGTTAGGCGATGACCAAATCTATAACGTCATCGTCACCGCACATGCATTCGTCATAATCTTCTTTATGGTTATGCCAATTATAATTGGAGGCTTCGGGAACTGATTAGTCCCATTAATAATTGGAGCGCCTGATATAGCATTCCCCCGAATAAACAATATAAGTTTTTGACTGCTACCCCCCTCATTTCTACTCTTACTTGCCTCTTCCATGGTCGAAGCGGGCGCGGGTACAGGCTGAACCGTATACCCACCCTTAGCGGGCAACTTAGCCCACGCAGGAGCATCAGTCGACCTGACTATCTTCTCCCTGCACCTGGCAGGGATCTCGTCAATTTTGGGTGCTATCAACTTCATCACCACTATTATTAACATAAAACCCCCTGCCATGTCCCAATACCAAACTCCGCTGTTCGTATGATCAGTACTAGTAACAGCAGTTCTTCTTCTCCTCTCATTACCGGTCCTAGCCGCCGGAATCACCATGCTCCTGACGGATCGCAACCTGAATACTACATTCTTTGACCCTGCTGGAGGTGGGGACCCAATCTTATATCAACATTTGTTCTGATTCTTCGGGCACCCTGAAGTCTACATCCTCATCCTACCAGGCTTCGGCATAATCTCCCACATTGTCACATACTATTCCGGTAAAAAGGAGCCGTTCGGCTACATGGGAATGGTTTGAGCCATAATATCAATTGGATTTTTGGGCTTCATTGTCTGAGCACACCACATATTTACAGTAGGAATGGACGTAGACACGCGAGCGTATTTCACATCAGCCACCATAATTATCGCCATCCCCACTGGAGTAAAAGTATTTAGCTGGCTGGCCACACTACACGGAGGCAACATTAAATGATCTCCAGCCATACTTTGAGCCCTAGGCTTTATCTTCCTATTTACAGTAGGTGGATTAACAGGAATTGTACTGGCGAATTCATCATTGGACATCGTCCTCCACGACACATACTATGTGGTAGCCCACTTCCACTACGTACTATCCATAGGAGCCGTATTCGCAATCATAGGAGGATTCGTACACTGATTCCCACTATTCTCAGGCTACACACTTAACGCCACCTGGGCTAAAATTCACTTCGTAATCATATTTGTGGGTGTAAACATGACATTCTTCCCCCAACATTTCCTAGGGTTATCGGGAATGCCACGACGCTACTCCGACTACCCTGACGCATACACGATATGAAACACAATCTCATCAATGGGCTCCTTCATCTCACTAACTGCAGTAATGTTAATAGTTTTCATGGTCTGGGAGGCCTTCGCATCCAAACGCGAAGTATCCCTGGTAGAACTAACCACCACCAATATCGAGTGACTTCACGGCTGCCCGCCACCATACCACACATTCGAAGAACCCGCATTCGTCAAAGCCTAGACCAAGAAAGGAAGGAATCGAACCTCCAAAAATTGGTTTCAAGCCAACCCCATACCCAGTATGACTTTCTTCATAAATGAGACGTTAATAAAATAATTATATAACTTTGTCAAAGTTAAATTATAGGCTAAACCCTTTACGCCTCTATGGCTTACCCCCTACAACTAGGATTCCAGGACGCTACCTCGCCGATTATAGAAGAACTACTTCACTTTCACGACCATACACTAATAATCATGTTCTTAATTAGCACCTTGGTCCTGTACATCATCTCACTAATACTATCAACTAAACTTACCCACACCAGCACTATAGACGCCCAAGAAGTGGAAACCGTATGAACAATCCTCCCGGCTATTATCCTTATCCTAATCGCCCTACCCTCATTACGGATCCTATATATAATGGATGAAATCAACAACCCCCTACTTACCGTCAAAACCATGGGCCACCAATGATACTGAAGTTACGAGTACACGGACTACGAAGACCTAAGCTTCGACTCATACATGATCCCCACCTCCGATCTAAAACCAGGAGAACTCCGACTATTAGAAGTAGATAACCGAGTTGTCCTACCTATGGAAATATCAATTCGTATGCTAATCTCGTCAGAGGACGTACTTCATTCATGAACAGTCCCTTCATTGGGTCTCAAAACCGACGCTATCCCAGGACGACTAAACCAAGCCACCCTCACATCTTCACGCCCCGGCCTCTACTACGGCCAATGCTCAGAAATTTGCGGCTCAAACCACAGCTTCATGCCAATCGTACTCGAACTTGTCCCCCTCAAACACTTTGAAGACTGATCCACATCCATACTTTAAATCATTGGAGAAGCTAACGTAGCATTAACCTTTTAAGTTAAAGACTGGGAACCCGAACTTCCCCTCAATGGAATGCCCCAACTAAATACATCAACATGATTCATCACCATTCTCTCCATGTATATCTCACTATTTGCCCTAATACAACTCAAACTTGCCAAGCACAGCTTCCCCGCCTCCCCAACGCCCGAAATACCCAATACAACAAAATATTTAACCCCTTGAGAAATAAAATGAACGAAAATCTGTTCGCCTCTTTCATCACCCCAACAATAATGGGAGTCCCAATTGTAGTACTCATCGTAATTCTCCCAACCCTATTATTCCCGTCCCCCAGCCGCCTAATCGCAAACCGACTCATTTCCACGCAACAGTGGATGATTAGCTTAATCTTGAAGCAAATAATAATTATTCACAGCCCTAAAGGACGAACCTGGTCCCTAATATTAATCTCACTCATCATATTTATCGGTACAACAAATCTCCTAGGCCTACTCCCTCACTCATTCACACCAACCACCCAACTATCCATAAACCTAGGAATAGCCATTCCACTATGAGCTGGAGCAGTAATTTTAGGCTTCCGCCACAAAACCAAAGCGTCGTTGGCCCACTTCCTACCACAAGGCACCCCAATCCCCCTCATTCCCATACTAGTAGTCATTGAGACAATTAGCTTGTTTATTCAACCCATAGCCCTGGCCGTGCGACTTACAGCTAACATCACCGCAGGACACCTACTAATACACCTGATTGGAAGCGCCACACTAGCGCTAATATCCATCAGCCCCACAACAGCCCTCATCACTTTCATCGTCCTAATCTTACTGACAATCCTAGAATTCGCAGTAGCACTCATCCAGGCTTACGTCTTCACACTCCTGGTCAGCCTATACTTACATGACAATGCCTAATGACCCACCAAACGCACGCCTACCACATAGTTAACCCCAGTCCATGACCCCTAACAGGAGCCCTGTCCGCCCTACTAATAACCTCAGGCCTAGTAATATGATTCCACTTTAACTCCATAATCCTGCTGCTCACCGGCCTGACCACCAACTTCCTAACAATATACCAATGATGACGAGACGTGATTCGAGAGAGTACCTTTCAAGGACACCACACAACAACCGTACAAAAGGGACTACGATACGGGATAGTCCTATTTATCGTCTCAGAGGTTTTCTTTTTCTTGGGGTTTTTCTGGGCCTTCTACCACTCCAGCCTTGCACCAACACCAGAACTGGGTGGATGCTGACCCCCCACAGGAATCAATCCGCTAAACCCCCTTGAAGTCCCCCTCCTAAATACCTCCATCCTACTGGCCTCCGGAGTATCTATCACGTGAGCCCATCACAGCCTAATAGAAGGCAACCGCAAGCACATACTTCAAGCCCTATTCATCACAATCGCCCTAGGAGTGTACTTCACCCTCCTACAAGCCTCAGAATACTTCGAAGCCTCATTCACCATCTCCGACGGAGTGTACGGCTCAACTTTCTTCGTAGCCACAGGATTCCACGGATTACATGTAATCATCGGATCCTCATTCCTGATTGTCTGCTTCCTACGCCAACTAAAATTCCACTTTACTTCTAGCCACCACTTTGGATTCGAAGCAGCAGCCTGATACTGACACTTCGTGGATGTAGTATGACTATTCCTCTACGTCTCAATTTATTGATGAGGCTCATGTCCTTTTAGTATAACAAGTACAGTTGACTTCCAATCAACTAGCTCCGATAATAAACCCGGAAAAGAACAATTAACCTAATTCTTACCCTACTAATCAACTCCACACTAGCCTCACTTCTGGTAATCATCGCATTTTGACTACCCCAGTCGAACGTTTACTCCGAAAAATCAAGCCCATACGAATGCGGATTTGACCCTACAGGGTCAGCTCGACTCCCATTCTCCATAAAATTTTTCCTGGTGGCCATCACATTCCTCCTGTTCGACTTAGAAATTGCCCTTCTCCTACCACTCCCATGAGCCTCACAAACTAACAACCCTAGCCCAACGCTCATCATAGCCCTCATCCTCATTTTACTTTTAGCACTAGGCCTAGCCTATGAATGATCCCAAAAAGGCCTAGAATGAACCGAATATGATAATTAGTTTAACCCAAAACAAATGATTTCGACTCATTAAATTATGACTAGACTCGTAATTATCATATGCCATCCATCTACATCAACATTTTCCTAGCATTCACCACAGCCCTCTTAGGCCTACTACTATACCGATCACACATAATGTCCTCCCTTCTATGTCTTGAAGGCCTAATACTGTCCTTATTCGTTCTAAGCACCCTAACCGTCCTAAACACCCACCACACGCTATCCGCCACGGTACCCATTACCCTCATAGTATTCGCGGCCTGTGAAGCTGCGCTAGGACTGGCCCTCCTAGTTATAGTATCAAACACCTACGGACTAGACTACGTACAAAACCTAAACCTCCTGCAATGCTAAAACTTATTGTACCTACAATTATGCTAATTCCCCTGACCTGACTATCAAAAAATAACATAATCTGAATTAACTCAACCGCCCACAGCCTCTTTATTAGTTTAGTCAGCCTATCAATATTTTACCAAACCACAAACACTAGCCTGAACTTCTCATTACTGTTCTTCACTGACCCCCTCTCCACACCCCTACTAATCCTAACAACCTGACTACTGCCCTTAATGATTGTAGCTAGCCAATCCCACCTATCAAAAGACACAACAACCCGGAAAAAAATATACATTTCAATACTCATTTCCCTACAAATATTCTTAATCATAACATTCACCGCCACCGAACTAATCCTATTTTATATTTTATTTGAAGCAACCCTAATTCCGACCCTCATTATCATCACCCGATGAGGCAACCAAACAGAACGACTAAACGCAGGGCTATACTTCCTATTCTACACACTAATTGGATCGCTACCCCTACTGGTCGCACTAACTTACATTCAAAATTCACTGGGGTCCCTTAATTTCCTCATCACACAATACTGATCCCAACCACTGCCCTCCTCCTGATCATCCAACCTCCTATGACTAGCCTGCATAATGGCCTTCATAGTAAAAATACCACTATACGGACTTCACCTATGGCTTCCAAAAGCCCACGTAGAAGCCCCCATTGCAGGTTCAATGGTACTGGCGGCCATCTTGCTAAAACTAGGCGGCTACGGAATACTACGCATTACAACTATCCTTGACCCACTAACCGAATCAATAGCCTATCCATTTATGATATTATCCCTATGAGGAATGGTTATAACCAGCTCAATCTGCCTTCGCCAAACCGACCTGAAATCCCTCATTGCCTATTCATCAGTAAGCCACATAGCCCTGGTGATTGCAGCCATTCTCATCCAGACACCATGAAGCCTCATAGGGGCATCAGCCCTAATAATCGCACACGGCTTCACCTCATCCCTACTATTCTGCCTAGCCAATACCAACTACGAACGTATCCACAGCCGTACCATAATCCTGGCCCGCGGACTTCAAACCCTCCTTCCCCTAATAGCGCTATGGTGACTTCTAGCCAGCCTGGCCAATCTGGCCCTCCCACCCACAATTAACCTGATCGGCGAATTATTCGTAATCATATCAACATTCTCATGGTCCAACATTACAATTACACTACTAGGACTCAACATAATCATTACCGCCCTGTACTCCCTATTTATACTAATCATCACCCAACGCGGCAACCCAACTAGCCATATCCACACAATCAAACCAACCTTCACACGAGAAAATACACTAATGCTCATACACCTACTACCACTAGCCCTCCTATCGATTAACCCCAAACTTATCCTAGGACTAACCTATTGTAGGCATAGTTTACCAAAAACACTAGATTGTGGATCTAGAAACAGGGCCTAAAAACCCTTGCCAACCAAGACAGCTACACAAGAACTGCTAACTCTTGTTCCCATATATAAAAATATGGCTTTCTTACTTTTACAGGATGGGAGTGATCCATTGGTCTTAGGAACCAAAAAACTGGTGCAACTCCAGATAAAAGTAATCAACCTATTCTCCACCCTCACCCTGACTACCCTGCTCATCCTGATTATACCTATCATCCTCTCCACCTCAAAAATTTACCACACCAACCTATACCCAAACTATGTGAAAACGTCCATCATATACGCCCTATCAACCAGCACAATCCCTACTACTCTATACATCTGGTCCGGACAAGAAATAGTCATTTCAAATTGACACTGAATAACAACCCAAACCATAAAATTTACCCTAAGCTTCAAACTAGACTATTTCTCACTAATTTTCATCCCAGTGGCCCTCTTCGTCACATGATCCATCATAGAATTCTCAATGTGATATATACACTCAGACCCTAATATCAACCGCTTCTTCAAATATCTCCTTCTATTCTTAATCACTATAATTATCCTAGTAACCGCCAACAACTTATTCCAACTGTTCATCGGATGAGAGGGAGTTGGTATCATATCCTTCCTACTAATTGGATGATGATATGGACGAACCGACGCTAACACAGCAGCACTCCAAGCAGTCCTATATAATCGCATCGGAGACGTCGGCTTCATCCTAGCCATAGCCTGATTCCTACTTCACTCCAACTCATGGGAACTTCAACAGATCTTCATAATCAACCTAAACGAAAACACCCTGCCCCTCCTAGGCCTACTACTGGCCGCAACAGGAAAATCAGCCCAATTCGGCCTGCACCCCTGACTCCCCTCAGCCATAGAAGGACCAACCCCAGTATCCGCACTACTACATTCCAGCACAATAGTAGTAGCAGGTATCTTCCTGCTCGTACGATTCTACCCCCTCCTACAAGACAACAACCTAGTTCTAACACTAGCTATATGCCTAGGAGCCATCACCACCCTATTCACCGCAATCTGTGCCCTAACACAAAATGACATCAAAAAAATCGTCGCCTTTTCCACATCCAGCCAACTTGGCCTAATAATAGTAACAATTGGAATTAACCAACCCTATCTAGCGTTTCTGCACATCTGCACTCACGCATTCTTCAAAGCAATACTATTCCTATGCTCCGGTTCCATCATCCACAACCTAAATAACGAACAAGACATCCGTAAAATAGGCGGACTATTCAAAGCCCTCCCACTCACCACATCCTCCCTCATCATCGGAAGCCTAGCACTAACCGGAATTCCATTCCTCACGGGCTTCTACTCCAAAGACCTAATCATCGAGTCAGCAAATACGTCATATACCAACGCCTGAGCCCTCCTAATTACCCTAATCGCCACCTCCCTCACAGCCATCTATAGCACACGCATTATCTTCTTCGCCCTACTAAACCAACCACGCTTCCAAGCCTCAACTCCAATTGACGAAAACAACCCGCACCTTATCAACCCTATCAAACGCCTAGCGGCGGGCAGTGTGTTCGCTGGATTCCTAATCTCTAACAACATTATACCCATAACAACCCCCCAAATAACAATACCAACCCACCTGAAATTATCAGCATTAACAGTCACCATTCTTGGGTTCCTACTTGCCATAGAACTAAACCAACTAACCCACAACCTACAATTCAAAACCCCATCCCCTCTCCACACATTTTCCAATCTGCTGGGCTTCTTCCCAACCATCATGCACCGAACCCCACCACACCTCGCCCTCACCACCGGACAAAACCTAGCATCCACCCTGCTTGACCTAATCTGATTTGAAAAAGTGGCCCCAAAAAGCTTGCCCCAACTCAACCTTCTAGCCTCAATTAACATCTCCAACCAAAAGGGACTTATCAAGCTCTACTCCCTCTCCTTCCTAATTACACTGCTCCTAATCGCACTCTTAATCCCCTACCACCTCGCGTAACCTCGATAACAACAAAAATACTAATAAACAAAGCCCATCCAGCCACAACCATCAACCAAACCCCATAACCATACAACGAAGACGCCCCTACATAGTCCTCACGAACAAACCCCACCTCCTCACCACCAAGAACCGCTCAATCCTCCATATACTTAAAACCACAAAATATAGATCCCACATCATCACCCCCCAAAAACAGGGCCACCACTAACCCCTCAACCAACATGCCCGCAAACAAACCCCCAAGAACAACGGCGTTCGACCCCCAAGCCTCGGGATACTCCTCGGTAGCTATAGCCGTGGTATATCCAAATACCACTAACATCCCACCAAGATAAACTAAAAAAACCATTAGACCCAAAAAAGAACCCCCAAGACTTATCACCATACCACACCCAACCCCTCCTCCCACAATCAACCCCAAACCCCCATAAATAGGAGATGGCTTAGACGAAAAACCAACAAAGCTAGCCACAAAAACCACACTCAGCAAAAACACAGTATATATCATAATTCTCACATGGGATCTAACCACGACCAATGACATGAAAAACCATCGTTGTAATTCAACTATGAGAACTAATGACCAACATTCGCAAAACACACCCACTATTCAAAATCATCAACCACGCATTAATCGACCTCCCCGCACCGTCAAACATCTCGGCATGATGAAACTTTGGATCTCTTCTAGGAATTTGCTTAATTATCCAAATCTTGACAGGCCTATTCCTAGCAATACACTACACATCCGATACAACTACCGCCTTCTCATCCGTAGCCCATATCTGCCGAGACGTAAACTACGGCTGGACCATCCGCTATATTCATGCTAACGGAGCATCCATATTCTTCATATGCCTGTACCTACACATCGGCCGAGGCCTGTACTACGGCTCCTACTCCTATTCAGAAACCTGAAACATTGGAGTAATACTGCTATTTACCGTAATGGCCACAGCATTCATAGGATACGTACTGCCATGAGGACAAATATCATTCTGAGGGGCAACGGTAATTACAAACCTACTCTCAGCCATCCCATACGTTGGAACAGACCTAGTAGAATGAATTTGAGGGGGATTCTCCGTAGACAAAGCTACACTAACCCGGTTCTTCGCCTTCCACTTTATCCTACCATTCATCGCCCTCGCCCTCGTATTAACACACCTACTATTCCTACACGAAACAGGATCAAACAACCCCCTAGGCATCTCGTCAGACTCCGACAAAATCCCATTCCACCCATACTACACCGTAAAAGACATCCTAGGCCTATTCCTCATAACCCTTATCACTCTAATTCTAGTGTTATTTTATCCAGACCTCCTAGGAGACCCCGACAACTACACCCCAGCAAACCCACTCAGCACTCCACCACACATTAAACCAGAGTGATATTTCCTCTTTGCCTACGCCATTCTACGCTCCATTCCCAACAAACTCGGAGGTGTACTAGCCCTAGTTTGCTCCATCCTTGTACTAATAATCATCCCCATACTCCACACAGCAAAACAACGAAGCCTAATATTCCGACCAATCAGCCAATGCCTATTCTGAATACTAGTAGCCAACCTACTAGTCCTCACATGAATCGGAGGACAACCAGTAGAGTACCCATTCACCGTTATTGGCCAACTAGCATCAATCTCATACTTCTCCATCATCCTAATCCTAATACCCACAGCAGGCCTAATTGAAAACACTCTAATGAAATTATAACAGTCCTCGTAGTATAACAAATTACACTGGCCTTGTAAACCAGAAATGAAACACATACTTCCGAGGACATCCTCAAGGGGGAGGCCACTACCAACCTCACCATCAGCTCCCAAAGCTAAAATTCTCGTTAAACTACCCCCTG